CTCATAGATCTATCTTTATACTTTTTTTCGCGGGTTAACCAAAAGAGGTTAATTCCATGAGCATGAGTTTCAAACTTGACTTTTCATTAAATTAATAATCAGTTTTCATTTTATCTTTTCTCCCACCGTCAGAAGAATAACATATAAGCATTTCCACTATCGTTAGAATTTTCTGAAAGGTATCTATCTCGCTTTCATATAAAATTGTATATAGAATCTTTGAAAAAGTCTTTTCTTCCTAAGAAAGAAACGACTTACTGTCTTTGGGATCTGATGCTACACCGCTGCTCAATACCTTAGGGGATCGACTTTATTACATAAGTTGATTCCTTACTTTTATCTCATATCATGACATAAATAAGCAGTTCTTATTGGATCGGCATCGGCCCAAAACCTCGCGAATTGGTCTTTACGGTGCTTCCTCTCTCAATTAGATCCTTTATCCATAGAATAAACTATCTAGGCATATTGATTTCTTCATATTTCGACTTCTATGAAGTTTCTTTCTTTGCTACAGCTGATAAAAATCGTTTTTTGCACGATGCATATGTAGAAAGACTATTTTTTGCTAGTATTTATTAGTGTATTTGCTCTTTCTCCCCCCCCTTTTTTTTTTCTTTTCCTTTTTTTTTTTTCTTTCTATAGTCGAGATAGTCGCACGTAATGACAGATCACAGCCATATTATTAAAAGCTTGTGGTAAGAACGGGTTTCGTTCTAGTGCCCGAAAATAATATTCTAAAGCTTTTGTATGTTCTCCGTTACTTGTATGGATAAGGCCTATGTTATAGAGTATATAGCTTCGATCATAGGGATCAATTTCTAGTCGCATAGCTTCATAATAATTCTGTAAAGCTTCCGCATAATTGCCTTCAGATTGAGCTGACATCCGTTACGGTCGTCATTCGATTCAAAGAATTCTCCGTTCCAGAACCGTACATGAGATTTTCATCTCATACGGCTCCTCCCTTATGTGCATACGGAGAATATTTCAATCTTTTTTGATTCCATGTATTATTCTCATTATGAACTGAGTGGGGCTAATGTTTTTACAAGAAATCTCTAGCCAACCTTCCTGCAAAAGATCTTTCTTTTCTTAACATCACGTGTGTTGGTACTGGTACTAGATAAAACTGTAAACTCCAACAATTTCTTTGTTCTCAACGCCCCTTAAGTTCCAGGAATTAATCACTTCAACAGTCTTCGATGGTTCTAAGGGTATCCAAAATACGAACGAGATGGATGTTTGTTATCCCAACCATTCTTCTTAGTCCCGATCCCGATAAGGAAAAGGGGAAATTTCTAACAAAGTTTTCGTGTTGTTGATTCCTAGGTGTAGCGCCTCTTCCCGTATGCCGCCTATTGGTACTAGTGTAGTAGGGTTGACCTGCAATACAGAACCCATAGGTGTAACCTTTCGCTCAATACTAGAATCGACAATTGAAGCATCTGAGGCTGCATTAATCGGGGATACACGACAGAAGGAATTGTTTTATCTATAAACTTCACCTTCAACAAGCGTAGATTTTTTCAATAATCTTTTTTCGTTCTTTTCTATCCCGAATCGTCTTTCTTTCTCCTAAGACCGAAGGCCGTAAATAAAAAGATAATCAAATCACACCATCTCTGTAATAGGTAAATGCCTCTTTTTCTCCTGAAGTGGTCGGAATTATTCGTAATAAGATATTGGCTACAATTGAAAAGGTCTTATCAATAAAATTTCCATTTATCCGCGATCTAGGCATAGGGAAAAATCCATTCTATAATTCTTTTCATTACCTCTCGTGAGAAAATGATCCCACAAACAAAGGAATTGTACAGTACAAAATAACATAAAAGCAGACTCATTAAAAAACAGATATGACCTTCTACTTCAATTTTTTCTTTTTGGCAGGAGTCGATAACAAATAAGAAATACTTGAATACGATTCGATTTCATTCAAATAAAGTAGTATAAGAATGAAAGGAAATATTCCGATTTGATCGAACCTTGGCAAACAAGATAGATATCTTGTTTGTTTTTAACAGTTTTTCACAAACACAAAAAAAAATTATCTTTTTCTCCCAGGCTCGAAGGAAGAATTTTTTCTTTGATGAAAAGTTTTCTATTTTTCTAGTTAGAATGGATTCAATTGTCCGTATCCATCTAACAATCTAATATGAACCACTCGCTATTCACTCGGGTTCTCGGTCATAATCATTATGTAGGAGAGATGGCCGAGTGGTTCAAGGCGTAGCATTGGAACTGCTATGTAGACTTTTGTTTACCGGGGGTTCGAATCCCTCTCTTTCCGTACCTTCACCTAATTCACCAATGTTACTGACCGCAATGGATATAGATTCTCAATTCCTACTTTCTGTGATACGGAAAATTCAGGAAAGAAAGGGCGGGCAGGGGATAAAAATCTACCCTCTGATCTATGATACATGAATGGGAGAAAAATCAAACTCCCCGGATCAAATTCCTTGCCTTGTGTCCCTTTCCTTAACTTACGTGAAAG